CAAGACCATAAATACGAGCAATGCCATCGCCCACTTGAAGTACAGTACCCGTATTTAAAATCTTTACTTCTCGATTATATTGTTCAATACGTTCACGGATAATATTACTAATTTCATCGGCTCGAACGGTTACCATAAATATTTATTAATTATTTTTTCTTATTGTTTGAAAGAAAAAAATAATAATAATGCCCGCAGTAGAAAGACTAATCCGTTGTTTCTTTTATTGTTACAAACATACCAATATTAGTACTGATGGTGCGTAAATGTAACTCGTTGTTCAAACAACTATTCAGAGTTCCTAGAGCTCCTTGTAAGGCTTGTTGGAAAACTTGTTGTTGAACTTGGTTAATCGTTCTTTTTTGTTCAAAATTAATGGCGTCATTCTTATAATTTTCTAATTGTTCCAAAGTCTTTGAGGTTGAATTAATCAAATTACATTTTTCTCGTTCTATCTCAGAATATCCATTCACTCGAAATTGATCTGCTTCCATTTCTACTTTTCGTAAGTGGGATCGGGCTTTTTCCAGCTGTTCGAGAGACCTCTCACGTAGTTCTTCTGAATTTAGAATAGTTTTCAAGATTCTTTGTTTTCGATTATCTAATAAATCGTTTAATGAAAGTAGACTCTATTTCCATTCAGTTCAAAACTTCTACAACCCCTTCCCGAACCAAACATGAATCTTTCAATTCATTTGGCTCTCACACCCAATTACTTATGAGAATTCCTATCTCTTTTTTTTAATGTAATGAGCCTGTCTTCTCTATTTCTATTAAAATAGAAAAACGGATCACTAATCGAAGAAAATCATATTCGGAGGACTCTTCTGACCAACCAAATAATTGTCAGCAAAGTTGTTTTTTTTTATTAAAATCCAAAGAATTTCTTTTACTTTATGCATAGGTTATCAATTTAGCGTAAAATAAAAAAGTGGAAAGTTGAAATACACTGAGGTATTTTTCGAACCAAATAAAAAGCTAAAATCCTTTTTTTACCGACATGAGTGTTTTATATCGAAAAAGAGATTCCTACCCTTTGTTTTGAAACCATTTCCGTATTAAGCTATATAGTAGAAAGAGTACCGTGCTTATATCTGGACTTCAAACGGTTTAGCTTTAACCCTGTTAATGGTTGCACATTGTTGGTTAATAGAGAATCAAAGTATATTTGCCAATGACTCACGAAATGTTATGGTTCTAAAATACGATTTCTTAATTTATTCAGAAGTAATTCGCGAAATCATGCACTTTTTCTTTCCTAGTTATATCAAAAAATAAAGTGCAGTTGGTCGGATCCAGCCTATTCTTGAAATAAACAACTCACACACACTCCCTTTCCAAAAAAAATTAATACACCTAGTACTACACTTAGATTTATTGGATTTGTTGCAAAAATATCGGTATTAAACTCGAAACTTCCGGCGGGTGCCCAATAAGCTAAGGAAAGGAAAGAATCGGTTACATTTTTCATATGATCTCCTCTTGCGTATTCTTATAGATAAAACAAATTATCTATATTTTTTATAGTAGCGTTTTTCCTATTATTTATTTTTATAAATACTCCTAAAATAGCGTTAAAAATAAAAAGGATTTAAAAAATGTATTTTGTTTCAATTTAAAATAAGAATGAAACTTATTAGAATTAGATATTGAGTCTTATGTAAGTTTCGTAATATCTCGTTTATTGCAATACTTCTTAAAAAAGAGTTCCCTTGGAATCCCAGAATAAAGCTAATTGGTGTGCCAATTCCTCCTCCCCCAATCAGTCCTTTACATGTACATGAACGGTTGAGGTTGAATAAAAAATGAAATTTGAATAAAATTTTAAACAAGCAACAGCAAACCCAAAGAAATAAAAAACTAAAACTATATTGTACGATTAAACAAAGGGATTCGCAAATAAAAGTGCTAATGCCACAACAAGTCCATAAATTGTTAAAGCTTCCATAAAAGCGAGACTAAGCAATAAAGTACCTCGTATTTTTCCCTCTGCTTCGGGTTGTCTCGCGATCCCTTCTACAGCCTGTCCCGCAGCTGTACCTTGACCAACTCCAGGTCCAATAGAAGCAAGTCCGACGGCCAATCCAGCAGCAATAACGGAAGCGGCAGAAATCAGTGGATTCATGAGAAATTCCTCTCACCAAAAAAATAAAAAAAATAGTTAATGATACAATCAAACAATGAATTATGGCTTAGTCATCCGATGGATCAAATTTATCCAGTCAAAAATAACTAAGAAACTAGAAGTTAAATACTAATATTTGTGGATTATTAAAAATACCTCTATATCCGTTTTTATAGTTCTTATCAAATTTGTACAAACTTTGTTATTATATTTCTTTATTTTTTCCGAATCGTTCTTTGAATTCTTTGTTCTTTTTCGTGATTTAAACTCATCCAATTCAATATTAAATTAAAATTGCAGACGACGACGAAAAAGAAGGACTTTCATTCAAATACCTATTTAACACCTATGTAGTAGGGCAAATTAGACATATCTTTCGTTTATATCCGCTTAGTTAATAGCTAGTATCACATATACATGTCCTTCCCCCATAACGTAAACAAACTATTCAATTAGGAAAAAGATCTTTTAGATCTCTTTTATTTATTCTACAATTACTTAATTTTAATATCGTAATATCTGTTTTACTATTACTTATACTTATTCTAGATTGTATATACCTTAACCTCATTTCTATATTTAAGTTCTCTAAGTCTAAGTCTAAGTTTACCTTAATTTGCTAAGCGTCTACATTGCGTCAGGTTAAGCTAAAAAAAGGACTCTGTCAAAAATTAGTGGTGGCCTTCCATGGATTCTCCTATATAAGCCGCAGCTAAAGTTGCAAAAATAAGAGCTTGAATACCACTGGTAAATAATCCAAGAAACATGACAGGTATAGGAACCACTAACGGTACTAAAGAAACAAGAACAACAACTACTAATTCATCGGCTAATATATTTCCAAAAAGTCGAAAACTAAGGGATAAGGGTTTTGTGAAATCTTCTAAGATGTTAATGGGTAAAAGAATTGGAGTGGGTTGAATGTATTTACCGAAATAATCTAATCCCTTTTTGCTAAGACCCGCATAGAAATATGCCACTGATGTCAGTAAAGCTAAAGCAACGGTAGTATTGATATCATTTGTGGGTGCCGCTAACTCACCATGAGGTAATTGTATAATTTTCCAAGGTAAAAGAGCGCCCGACCAATTCGAAACAAAAATAAATAGAAACAGAGTTCCAATAAATGGAACCCATGTCCCATATTCTTCTCCAATCTGGGTTTTACTCACGTCTCGAATGAATTCAAGGACATATTCAAAAAAATTTTGACTATCAGTAGGAATGGTTTGTGGATTCTGAACAGCTAAAATGGCTGCAGCTAGTAAGATAGTAATTACAACCCAAGAAGTAATTAGTACTTGGGCATGGACTTGGAAACCTCCTATTTGCCAATAGAAATGTTGGCCTACTTCCACGCCGGATACAGCATATAACCTCTTTAGTGTGTTGATGGAACATAATAAAACATTCATAGTATCCTCTGAAAGAAATATAACTTTAAAAAGGGATTATTTTGAGTCAACCATCTCTTTTTCGACTTATTCATATGCTTTGTATATTTTGAATATCAACAAATCATACAATAAACTCAATTATTTTTATCTCTTTTGTGCGATTAAGGAATCGTAACCAATTTAATAAATATATGGAGTTTCAAAATAATTTAAACAAAATATAATTTTATTATCACGAATTCCGTATATAGCTAGAACGACCTTCGCAAATAGAAAATACTAATTTGTTAAGAATTAATCGGATTGAAGCTATGGCGTCATCATTCGCCGGAATTGAAATATCGGCTAGATCCGGGTCGCAATTTGTATCGATTAAACAAATCGTTGGAATTCCCAAAGTAATGCATTCTCGAAGAGCCGTATATTCTTCTTGCTGATCAATAATTATTACAATATCGGGTAACCTTATCATATATTTAATGCCGCCCAGGTATGTTTGCAAGTGAGATAGTTGGCGCTTCAACATAGCCGCATCTCTTTTTGGGAGACGGTAGAGTCTACCCGTCTTTTGTTCTGTTCTGAAGTCCCTGAACTTATGAAGTCTAGTTTCTGTAGTATACCAATTTGTTAACATACCACCAAGCCATTTTTTATTAACATAATGACAGCGAGCCTTTATTGCAGCCCGTGCTACTGAATCCGCTGCTTTATTTTTGGTCCCAACAATTAAAAATTGTTTTCCCCTACTTGCTGCATCAAAGACTAAATAACAAGCTTCCGATAAAAACCGAGCCGTTCTAGTAATATTTATAATATGAATACCTTTACGCTTTGCAGAGATATAAGGTGACATTTTAGGATTCCATTTCCTAGTACCATGACCAAAATGAATTCCCGCTTCCATCATTTCTTCCAAATGGATATTCCAATATCGTCTTGTCATTTCTCCCCACACTTCCCTTTTTTTTTCTTTAAAGAGAAGAAGTACCCTAAAAATAAAAAGTTGTTCCCATGGAACCTTCTCTTCTAACGGGGATTGTCCGTTGATACATGATCCAAGCCATTCAGGTTTTTCTTTTTTCTATTCGATTCATTATTAGTATTACCTAATTAAATAACTGCAATACAAACCCGATGAATCTTATTCTGCTCTTAGCAATCATTAAATCCTATAAATAAAGATGTCTCATGTACATTTTTTGAAATGCAAAAAGAAAAAAATTCTCTGTGGTGGAACAAAATATCTCTCATTTCCCGCTCAAATAAATTCTTCCTTTTCGTTTCAAAAGGAATGGTTTTATTCTGCCTTGAACGGTGCACAAATCCTTTGAATCCAGTACCAACGGGTATCATCCCCCCTAGAACAACATTCTCTTTCAGACCTTTCAACCAATCGATACGACCACGTATAGCGGCTTTTGCTAAAACTCGAGCAGTTTCTTGAAAACTTGCTTCGGATATGAAACTTTGAGTATTGAGAGATGTTTTCGTTATTCCCAATAATATAGCTCGGTAACAAATCGCTTCTTCCAAAGCTCGCCCCATTTGTTCCGCGCGAAAAAATCCTATGAGTTCTCCGGGTAAAAAAACATTAGACATTCCTTCTTCAGAAACCAACACCTTTGATGTTATTTGACGTACAATAATTTCTATATGTCTATTATGGATCTGCACACCCTGGGATCGATAAACCTTTTGGATTTTATTAACCAAAGAGATACGACTTTGTGCTATAGTTAGTTCAGCGCCAATCAAGAATATCCAAGGAATTCCAAGACTTCTTGTTATACGCTCGTTCCAACCCTCAACTCTCTTTTCTAGGTTCATTGATATTGAATCAATCGAACGCACTTCTAACACTTGTTCTACTTTTGGAAGACCTTGGGTTATATCACCAGATCTCGACTTTTCATATATAAATGTAACTAATGTATCTCCTTCAAAAAGTATTTCCCCATAATGGCCATGAACAGTTGCTTCTGGAGTGGCCAAATAAGACTTCGCCGTTCTTATTACTAAAGAGTCAATTTGAACAATTATAACTTGACCCGATTTTAGGAGGGGTTCGTGGTTGTCTATACAGACATTTTCACAAAAAAACTGTCCAAGGGTACTTATTGTATGTTTTTTTTCACAATAATTATGATGTAGAACGTACCAATTCAATTTGAATGGATTCAAAAGAACATTACTGCATGGATTGTAATTAAAAATTATCTGCGTTTCATCCATTAAATAATATTTAAGTAAAAATTTTTTAAGTACTTGAAAAGTCTGTTTTAAATCGTCAAGTTGGAAATTTTTAGTTACCGAGATCTGATTATAAGTTTTTAAAAGGTAATCAAAATTCATAATTTGACAGGCTGTTCCTAAAGGTCCTAAAGAATTTCGAATTGGAATTCGAGTATAATTTTTAATGGATTCTTTTATACCATTGTAATGTTTTACATCGTTGAATGGGTACATTTGAAAACAATTAGCTGATGACAAAATTATCAAAGATTTAGATTCCTTACTTCTATTCCAGAGCGTATGAATAGTTCCTTGATTTTGTCTAAGTGATTGTTGAATCCTTTCCGTGGAATAAATAGAATAAAATGGATTGATCCGATTTGACCCATTATCCGATATCAATTCGGGCCCTAATAGATTATTTCTTTTTCGTATATAAGATATATGTGGTTTAACTAAGTGGATTCTTATAAAATCTCGAATCAGACCAGTTGTACTTACTTCAAGAAAGGAAGCGTGAGCTTCTTCTAACGAAGAACTTTGGCTGTCTTGGTCCCAGCTCAAGACTAAACAAGTTCGAACTAATTGAATACTGGTTCCGGAAATTCTCCAAATTGGTTTGCCATTTCCATAAAGAATATAATTTACAACTTTAAGTTTTAGATTCTCCTTTTCCTGCAACGAATCCAGGGGAAAAAGTGTTTCGAAATTTATACCGTCCGATATTTCATATAAGATTACGGGTCGAACCAAAACAAAATATTTTTTCTTCGTAGGTGTGAGCCATTGGACATAGATCCAATTTTGCAATTTTTTTGATTCATTAATTTTTTTTTTTACCCCTCCGGGCGGTACCAAGATGCCACTGTGTCGGAATATCGTATCCACCTCTACAGGAAAATGGATATCTCCAGAAAAAATTTTAAGTTCAATCTTTTTTATTTTTTTCTCCATGCGGACCAATCCGCCGACTTGGCTTCTTGTATTTAACGCGATTCGTGTATCTACTCCAATAATACTATTATTTCGTACCATTATGGAACAAGATTCGGGTATAATATGCACCTCTTCGGGAATGAAAAAAAATCTATCTACTTTAGTTTGGTATTTTGACTTAAGTTCTTTGACTTCGGCATACTCAATTAGATCCTCTTTTTTGAGGATTGAATGCACGCCTATAGCCCCGTATTTAGTAATTCCCGAACTCTTTCTTCTATATTGAAGATCATCAAAATAAGAAAGAATACTATTTCTCCGAAAAATACCATTTATCGGTATTTCAATTGAAATACTAGAACGAAGCTGTTGTTCTTTTTCTCGTTCTTGAATCCATTGGAATGGAATGATGAGTCTATTTCTTCGCCTTTTTGATAATAAAAATAAAGCATAATTTTTGTGGAGACTAAAAGGAAATCGAAGATTACAACGACCCCTATCTACGCTTAGATTAAATTCCGAATAATCGAGACTACTGCTTTCTTTTTTATCAGAAAGAACCGAAATACTGAATTTGGCTTTCCCTTGATCATTATTTACTGAAAAGCTAGAAATGGATTTCCCTTTGGAAGAAATAAAATGAACATTCATTTGATCTTGATCTTTATGGATTGAAAAAGGGACTACACTGGATCTGTATGAGCCTCCGGATAATATCCATAAATGACTTGTTTTTGGTAAGAGATGTACATTACTATATGTAAAAAGGGGTGCATGATATACATCAGTACTCCAGTGCATTTCTCCCTCTGAGTTAGAATAAATATGTTTTCGAACCCTCTCTTTAAAATTCAAAGTGTACGTTGCTGCGCGAATCTCAGCAATCACTTGTTCTGATTCTACATATTGATCATTTTGAACTAAAATAAAACTTTTTGGTGGAATAGTCACGTTATGTATAATATCCTCACTCTCAATAGTTACATACAAGTCTAGATAAGATAGAAAAGCGGGATGCCCGTGCCGTGTACGTATGGGATAAACCAAATCCTCGGGGAATTTTATTTTTCCATTAGAAGGGGCTCGTACGTGTTTTGCAGTACCCCCTGTGAATACTCCACCAGTATGAAACGTTCTTAATGTTAGTTGAGTCCCGGGTTCCCCAATAGATTGACCCGCAATAATACCTACAGCTTCCCCCAATTCGACAAGGTCACCATGAGTAAGGCTCCGACCATAACATAATCGGCAGATCCAAGACGTACTCTTACAAGTAAGGGGAGTTCGGATCGAGATGGGCTTTGTTTGAAAAGTTATGAATCGATTGACAAGTCCAATACCAATATCTTGATTTCGAATGGCAAGACATCGTGAGCCTATATATATATCGTCTGCTAATACACGGCCAATCAATGTTTGGATAAAAATTCTTTCCAACATGATTCCATTTCGAGGACTTACAGAAATTCCTTGGATGGTTCCACAGTCTCTTCTACGTACAACAATGTGTTGAACTACTTCAACAAGTCTACGTGTAAGATATCCAGCATCTGATGTTCGGACAGCTGTATCTACAACTCCTTTGCGGGCTCCGTAACAAGAAATGATATATTCTGTTAAAGACAGACCTTCGCGTAAATTGCTTTGAATAGGTAAATCAATCATTTGTCCTTGTGGATCCGACATTAATCCTCTCATACCTACTAATTGGTGCACTTGAGATGCATTTCCCCTCGCTCCCGAAAAGGACATCATATGGACTGGATTAAAAGGATCTGTCATCCGAAAATTAGGATTCATTTCTTGTCGCAAATATTCACTTGTAGCATACCATATCTCAATAGATTGTCGTAATTTTTCTACCGCGTGTACATTTCCATAATTATGATGCTTTTCCAAAATCAAACTTTGTTGTTCAGCATCTTGGACTAGCCACCCTTTAGAAGGTATTGTTAAAAGATCATCAATTGCTAATGAAATGGACGTCTCAGTGGCTTGCCGAAACCCCAGAGTCTTTACTTGATCCAGGATATGTGATGTATATGCCATTCCGAAGTGATCTATTAATCTACTAATAAGTCGTTTAATGGCAGTTCCATCTATCGCTTTATTGTGAAAGACCAGATCGGCCTGTTCTGCCATAAGTACCTCCATATTCTGATGAGTGGGGTTTGACAATAGGTTTGAGTCAATGACTTCCTTTTCTCGATTTTCATTCGTGTAGAAATTCAGGAAATAGGGTCCTAGCGGAACCCGAGGAACTGGACTCGAATTCACACTGATTTAATGGAACCCCTTAGCTTGGATACCGAGGAGGCCCGACAAAACCCTTGTATAGCTTCTTCAATTTCTCGATAAAGAGAAATATGACCAACAGTTGTTCGAACATATAAACAAAAATTTTCTTTTTTTATACTTCTTAGTATTAGTAAGTGTCCATAAATCTCATGATAGGTACCCAAAGATTCATATTGAACTTCGACGGGAACTTCTCTTGAAGTAATAACGCATTGATCTAGTCGCCACCGCAGCCACAAAGGACTCGCTAAATGGAGTAGTTTCCGCCGATAAGCCCCAATTGCATCATAGGAATTACAAAAAAAGTTTTTTGTATATTTTTTGTGATTAGGGTGGATTCCTTTATTTTTATATTGTCTTTTTCTCTGATTACAAGGATTATACCTATTTACACAAATACCTAGGCGATTCCCACTCGTTAATACATAGAGTCCAATAAGCATATCTTGAGTTGGTATGGAAATGGGATTCCCGATAGCCGGAGATAAAAGATTTGTATGAGAAAACATAAGTAAACGAGCCTCTGTTTGAGCCTCTAAAGATAAAGGTACATGAACCGCCATTTGGTCTCCATCAAAGTCGGCGTTGAACCCCTTACAAACTAATGGATGTAACCAAATAGCATGTCCCTCTACTAAAATAGGTTGGAAGGCTTGTATGCCTAATCTATGCAAAGTGGGGGCCCTATTCAACAATACAGGGTGCCCTTGCATAACTTCCTGAAGTATTTCCCATACAATTGGCTCTTTTTCCCGAATTTTACTTTTAGCAACTCCTATGTTCGAAGCAAAATGTTGTCTAATTAAACCACGAATTACAAATGTCTGGAAAAGTTCTATTGCTATTTCGCGAGGCAATCCACATCTATGTAATGAAAGTGAAGGACCTACAACAATGACGGACCGCCCCGAATAATCAACTCGTTTGCCAAGTAGAGTTTCTCGAAATCTTCCTTCTTTGCCTTCAATTACATCTGAAAAAGACTTGTAAACCTTATTATGACCGTCTCTCA